CGGATTTAGTCGCACACTTAAAAGAAAACCCATAAAGTCAATGGGCTTATTTGATGATTGATTGATATAGATTCTTCTTGGTTGTAACCATAGGGAAAAGTTACATTGCCAGAAATTGACAAGGTAATATTTCAATTTAGTCATAAGAAGAAATGTCCCCCTTGAAGCCAGAATCCATTTTCCTTGATACCTAACATAATGCATAAAAGGATCCTTGAAGAACCATAGGATACCCGGAAAATGCTTAGTACATACTTTTACAAAATGTTCTAACTTTAGGTAGAAATAAACTCGTGCAAGAAAAGCTTCGTAAGATGTTGATACTAAATGAGAGTATTGGTTGCGTATAAAAACAAGGATGGATTCGCATTCAAACACATAGTAATTATATAGGAACAAGAAGAATCTTTTATTTTTATTTTTTGAAACAGATCTCTTTATAATAATAACACTATTACAATACTCATAAAGAAAGAATCGCAACAAATGCAAACAGGAAATATCTTTTACCCAGTAACGAATAGTTTGAACCAAGATTTCCAAATGGATAGGGTGAGGTATCAATATATCTAACACATAATTTAAACGTGAAAATTTGTCCTCTAAAAAAGGAAAGATGGAATGAATTGATCGTAAATTTTGGTATTTTTTTAATTCTTTTCCTTCTAGGGAAGAGATTAATCGCATAGAAAAGGGAATTTCCGCAATAGCTGCAAATCCCTCCGAGATACATTGAGAATACAAATTTTTCTTGGGTACAATAAATTCATTTCGGTTAAAATCATTAACAGAAAGAATAAAATGATTCTGTTGATACATTCGAATAACTAAACGTTTTACAACTAGTAAACTGTACTTTGTGTCATACCCCCCTTTTTTTTTTGACAACAAAACGGACCTATTTAAAACTAAATCCTGATCATGTACAAGTGCATAAATATATTCCTGAAAGATAAGTGGATATAAAAAAGCGTCTTGCCAAGATATGCCTAGTTCTAAATATCCATATCCTTGGAATTCCTCCATTTAAAACGAGACCGGAAACAAAAGGAAAAGTAGAGAGTTTCGTGGATTATAAAATGATACATAGTGCGATACAGTAAAAACAAGGTATTCTAGTACAAAATAATAGATAGATACCTCGGAGACAAGTAAACTCAGCAACGGACCTCTATCTTTTTTCCATCTAATTGGTTTCTTTCTTTATAGTTATAGGATAAGAAGATGGTTAGAAATCCTTTATTTTTTCAACCCAATCGCTCTTTTGATTTTGGAAAAAAAGTATCCTTATCAATATACTGTTTCTTTTACACATTCATCTCCATTTTCTTTTATAATAAAATGGTAATAGTTAGGATTCACTAAAAAATTGGTAATCCACTCTTGGAAAAGCCTTTCCCGCACGAGTCACTAATCCATTTTTAACGTTTAATTAGCGCGGGTAATCGTTCCAATTAAGAACATAAGCTCGTTGCTTTTTTCCCTACAATTAGAGCCATAAGGCTCGATCCATGTATTCAATCGACCCAACTTAGAATTCCTTTCGTTCTAAGAATTCAACCGAAGTTTTTGTACCGATCTAATAAGAACGAAATTATTTCATAATTCTACATTGATACGACATGCTCTTTTTTCCATTCATTCTTTTCAGGATCAGTCGTGGTCTTACAAACTCTACCGATGGTATGGACGAATCCCTTGCTTCATCCAAATGCGTAAAAGACCCTAGCCGCACTTAAAAGCCGAGTACTCTACCGTTGAGTTAGCAACCCAAAGAGAGTATGTAGATACAATCGAGATCAAAATAAAATTAATTATTAATTTTAATTAATTAAAGAAATTAGACGACAACCAAAGCATTGAATTAGCAAAAAATAGAAAAAAGTGGACCGATTTACACTTGAATTATATTTGTTCATTACACTCTTGTCAATATGTCTGTGAAAAAAAAAAAGAGAAATGATATCAATCAATTAAATAAAGAACTTGTGTTGGATTGGCACTATCTAAATAAGGTAGATGATTATAAATAAATGTAGAGAGAAATAAAAGAAAAAACGAAGTATAAAAAATATCAATCAATAACTATACATTAAATAATTCATTCTTTTTTGAGTATAGTTCCAAGGAAAACCATTGAATTGTAAAGGAATGTAAGAATATTGCTAGATAAAATTCCTCCCGTTAGTGACTTGGTCAATATAACTTTATTCATTTGGTTAACTTTTTATAGACATATCAATATAGAACAAAAGAAGGTGTTGAATAATCAACAAAGAATTATTTTATATCAAACTATAATAAAACTATAAACTATATATAATAATAATATACGACTCACTCAAGTCTCTTTCTTGTTGTATTTTATTAAGTGAATTTCGTTTTATTAGGATTTAAAACTGCTGCCTTCGTTAAAATATCATAAACAGTTTCGGTAGGTTGAGCGCCCCTTTCAAGAAAATATAGAATAGCGGGAACATTTAAATAAGTTTGATTCTTTATCGGATCATAAAAACCAAGTTTCCGAAGATCTCTTCCTTCTCTTCGGGACCGAACATCAATTGCAACAATTCGATAGACGGCTTATTTGGATAGATTATACGAATAATACCCCCCCTAGAAACGTATAAGAAGTTTTCTCCTCCTACGGCTCAAGAAAAATGATTTTTTATTGTTATTTTTTTTTTCAAGTTATGTAGATATAAAGATAAAGCAAAAAAATTATAAAATTCATTAGACTAAAGACTAAGAATTAAGTCCCCTTTTACTCTTATTCTTCTTTCCGGAAAAACCATTTGCACTCATAACTCAAGTTGAATAACTCTCTAATAGCTCAAAAGAAACATTTCATTTATTGAGTGATCTCTAACCCCCTTTTTGTCTGGCTTATTTAACCTCTATTGGAATTCTTCATTCTAATCCAGTTGTTGTTACAATTGAGAATGAAAAGGGTCTTTCCTTGTTTCGGAATCTCTTTGCTTTGAATCATTAGGTTTATACATTACTTCGTTGATCTTTAATCCTTTCAAAATGGCAGCAACATACCCTTTTTGTGATTGTTTATCAAAGAAAAGAATCATACAAACGCTTGATTCTCTCAAGATATACTTTTTATCGAAAAAGGTTTATCAATTCCAACAAAATTTCCTTTTTATTGTAAACTTGTTGGCATTGGATCCTTTCTATTTTTATGTGAAAAATATACTTACGAAGTTGTTCTAATTTATTGATTCACACTAACCCTAGATTCTTGCTCTTAAGAAATGAATCACTACTTTCTACTCGAGCTCCATCATGTACTATTGAAAATTAACTACAGCCCAATAAAAAGTGTGGGTTCTAGTCTAACAGAACAGGGGATGTCGAGCCAAGAGCACCTTTTCCATATAAAATGATGGATATAAAAATCCACACCAGATCATGTCCTTCAAGTCGCACGTTGCTTTCTACCACATCGTTTCAAACGAAGTTTTACCATAACATTCCTCAAATTTTGACCCGGTTGCAATTGATTCAATTATTAAATCATGAATAGTCATTAGTTTAGTCGGTACATATAAGGCAAATAGAATGAATGTATGAATCACCTTTACTTTCAACCATTACATAAAATTATACTTATTTTAGTCATAGTCATCCGTTATTTTATAACAAACAAAATACGAAATCGCTAAAAATTCAGTTTAAAAAAAAATCTGTTACATATGTATTTTGATAGTTAGATTCGAAATGCGATTCGGATAGATATTAAATCGGATAGATATTAAAATTGACACTTTTTCTTGTTGATTAACTCCTATCTACTCCCCCCAAAGCGTCTTTTTTTACAAAACCATAAACTGTATAGGTAAATTAAATATTTGTTTTTCCTTGTTATTTTACCTCAACATAGTTCACATAGGAGCTTTAATCCTATGTGATTGAATTCACATAGAATTGCTTTCGCATTTTTATTCGGAATGCATCTTTGAGAATATTAACTAATATTATACTAAATATTCTATTAATTCAAATTCAATTTAGATAGAAATACACCCACGACATAATTAACTAAATTCCTTCTATACGAAGAGGTATATGCTCATCTAACCCCTTTAAAATTTAAATTATTAAATTAAAAGAATAAATGTATTATTATCTTCCCTATATTAGATCACAATTAGATTAAGGTCTATCTGTATGTGCTTTGAAATCAATTCCGTTTGTGAAACAGATAGAATTTAGAAACGAATTTTGAAAAAAAAAGAGAAAGAAGAATACAATTCTATCTATATAAGACTAAACTTTACAGCCCCTTGGTAAAAAAATGATGATAGAATCCAGATGCTCTGGGACGGAAGGATTCGAACCTCCGAATAGCGGGACCAAAACCCGTTGCCTTACCACTTGGCCACGCCCCACTTAGATTTCTAATCTAGTAATTTATAATAATATTGTTATTGATTGTTCGTCAATTCCAGCCCAAATATCTATAAAATACAGTCGATTGTTATTAGGATTTTCACACGTGTATATATAAAATTAAACTTAATTTCTTGATCATTACATATAATTCAATTAAGATAATGTATGAAAGTATGATTTCTTCTATTCTCTTTTGATTTGAGAATGGAAGAGGTTTTGATTGAGTAAGTTTAAAAAAAATACCAGAAAGGATTTTTGATCTACTTTGCTTTCTTCATTTTTCGCTTATTTTATATCAATAACTCAATCAAAATGCAATTGCAATAATCTTCAAGAAAAAAGATGTCTGCTATGCTTAATATCTTTAGTTTTATCTGTATTTGTCTTAATTCTGCCCTTTCTTCGAGTAGTTTTTTATTCGCCAAATTGCCCGAGGCCTATGCATTTTTGAGTCCAATCGTCGATTTTATGCCAGTCATACCTCTACTCTTTTTTCTATTAGCCTTTGTTTGGCAAGCTGCTGTAAGTTTTCGATGATATTTTAAATCTTGTTCTTAATGATTTATTCGAGAAAAAATTCGACATTATACTAATGACTATAAATATAAAAAGTATTGAATAGCCTCGACAAATTGGACTAACTCCCTTTCTTGTTCTAACAAAAATTTCCGTGAAAGACCCTATGAAGTCTTCCTCCACAATTGTGGGTAGGAAAGCTATTTTTTTTTTTTGAGAAAAGGGAGGCTCCTAACCCTTAACAAATTTCTTTTTTTTTCGATGTCCAGAAACTACTTAAATTCTCGGTGTCAAAATAGAATATATTATATGGGGGAATCTAGTCTCTTTTTTGCACAAAAAGATCTTGGAGATTTTGTAATGCTTACTCTCAAACTCTTCGTTTACACAGTAGTGATATTCTTTGTTTCTCTCTTCATTTTCGGATTTCTATCTAATGACCCAGGACGTAATCCCGGACGCGAAGAATAAAAGAGGAGTTTCCTTACTTTTTTTATGAAAAAATAAAAAGAATTTTAGAAATTCGAAAGATAAATAAAATCAATACAATAAATATAGTAAATCATCAACATAAACGGAAAGAGAGGGATTCGAACCCTCGGTACGAATGACTCGTACAACGGATTAGCAATCCGGCGCTTTCGTCCACTCAGCCATCTCTCCAAAAGTAATTACGAAAAAGAATTACTTGTAATTATATTACACATAACGTGCCAATTAAAAATTTTTCTATTTGTCTGGGTTTTCAATATAATTATAACATTATATAGATATTCTCTAGAATATATAAATTATATAAATTGAAATATTAATCTAAGTTAATTTTAGTAAGTTATTTATAATTTATAAATTTATATATGAAATATAAATATGAAATATAAACCTAAGATAGATAAACGGAATATAAAAAAATATGTATACAAACATATATATAAATACATATAGAAATAATACAAGAAAAATCTAAATAAAACTAGACTATAAATACTTCTCCTGAAAGGCCTTTTATTCCCACGGCCTGGCTTGGTCAATACCTCGCCGGGCCTTTTTTTTTAGTTGAATGGCTCATAGATTCTAGAAATAATACCAAAAAATGCTTGTACTTTTTTGAAGAAAGACCAAAGAAAAATAGAACTTCGTGCTTATTTATTTAAATCTCTTTTCTGAATCTACTCCTAAGAAAAAGCTCAATACTCTCATTTTTCAGAATTATTTTATGATCCGATCTTAATTAATTTCGTTGTTCGACAAAAGTTCCATTTCGATACAATAATCGCATTGTAGCGGGTATAGTTTAGTGGTAAAAGTGTGATTCGTTCTTTAAGAGTTAAGGGATCCTTTGATTTGATTCCTAATCCGAAAAAAAACTCTATTTCTTAAAAGGAATTAATCCTTTACCTCTCAATGACAAATTTGAGGATAATTTTCCATTCTCGTAGTTTGTATCCAATATTCAATTATTAATTGAATAGTTCAAAATTTGGATTATGAAAATACGAAACATAATTGTTTTTTAATTGGATCAATACTTCCAATCGAATGAGTATGAGTAAAGAATCCATGGATTAAGATAGAAATATTAATTTTTAATCGTAACTAAATCTTCAATCTTTTATTTGTAGAGAGAACATTGAAGCAACAAAATGGCTCAAAAACGATGACTTTAGTTTACTAAAGTCATCGAGCGGCATATTCTATTCTTTTAGCTCGGTAGAAACAAAATGTTTTTCCTCAAGATTCTATAAAATAGAAATAGAGAACGAAGTAACTAGAAAGACTTTTAGAATACACATCTTCTAGAAGGGATCATCTAGCAAGCGAGTTTTAATGCCTTCAGGCAACAGCTGACATAGATGTTATGGGTTAATTTTTTTGTTCCCATTATAGATCTTGATCTGGCAATTTCTCCATCTTCCATAAAGGAGCCGAATGAAATAAAAGTTTCATGTTCGGTTTTGAATTAGAGACGTTAAAAATGAAAAATAGACGTCGACTATAACCCCTAGCCTTCCAAGCTAACGATGCGGGTTCGATTCCCGCTACCCGCTCTATCTTTTTTTATGTAATTAATGTAATTAACAAATTTATTAATTCCTGAAATTCTTTCACCTCACATACAATATGATTCGAACAATAAATAGGAAAGTAAAAATCGTAATGAAAAGCGTCCATTGTCTAATGGATAGGACATAGGTCTTCTAAACCTTTGGTATAGGTTCAAATCCTATTGGACGCAATTTTTTCCATATGTTTTTTCTATATCTATAGGATTTTTTATATTCTTTATATGTTCTAAAGATAAAGAATTTGAATCAGAAATTTTTATTTTAGTTTCGATTTATTTAATCAAAAATAAATAAAGAAGTATTTCTTTTATTATTAAGCAAAGAAGGCTCAATTTCTTTATGCTTGTTCCTGAAGTAGAAAACGTTCCATCTGTTCTTGAATACCTTCTTTTAAAAGGGCTTGCGCTTCCTCAGTGAATGTCTTGGTAGAAGATATAATTTCTTGGAACTGCGGTTTATTAGTTTTGACGTACTTACGTAAGTCATCAAGAAATGGACTTACCTGTCCAATATC